CTTGATCATATAACTGGGAGGGAACGTGTCACATTAGAGGTGAACGATCAGAGGTGTCCTCTAATCACCACGATGAGACTGGTCCCTCTTTTAGTAAACTCAGCTATGAATATGAATGAAGAAATGAATGCCGGGCTCTTTCTTTCACTGCTAACCCCAAGAAGTTTCTTTGATACTTTCTCTTTCGTCGAGCCCCGAGCTTGTGGTCCTCCTTTGAGTGTGGATTCAATTGGATGAATCTGTCAAGTCAAGGAAAACGTACGTAGCAGCAAGGACGGTGCATCGCCTATTTCTCGTTCTCGCTCGGGAGCCAAAACGAACACGCCTGCTACCTACTGTACTGGACCTTCGACCAGGCATTCTACCTTTGTCGAATCGGAACCGCGCTCCTTTAATATGATGAGAAGAAGGGAAGGGGGGCCACCCTCTTTTCCGCACCAATCCTTATTTCCTACTACATATTTTTTTGGGTGTATAGCTCAGTTGGTAGAGCAGCAGGGCTTTTAACCTAATGGTCGCAGGTTCAAGTCCTGCTATACCCAGTTTCGAATCAAACAAGTATCAACAACAGCCCCTTCTTTGCTTTTCAGATCTAATTGTGGAAGTACCGCGTCAAGATAGGCACCTTATCTATGCAATAACGATCTCGCTCTTCAAGACAGATTCGTGAACGGTCAATCTACGCCATGGAAGTTTCATTGCTGAATGACTTGTCTGCTACCAACTCCTTCCTCTATGGGTAGGCCCAACCACCACACTACACTCTTAGGATAATTAACGGAACACCAACCCAATCTCGATGAGAATCAGTACACGAAACTACACCTGCGAACTCGGATACCTTTCAGCATACCTTGAATCTGCCTTAGGCTACTTTCTTATCTTATTCAAGTGATTGATAGTTACAGGACGGGGACATCTCACTCCTAAAAGAAGCCTTTCTATTATTCTACGATAAAAAACCAGCTCTTTCCCGCAACTTGTTCCACACACAAACTCCAACTACTAGAAAGGCTGAAACTTACTCCAATCAGTCAACTACCATCCACGAGCGGATACCATCGAGTTATCGGCCAACAAGGTTCGATGTAATTGAAAGGGAGCTCGTCCACTAGACATGCTACCTCGATTTTAGCGACCCATGCTTCATAAGTAGGTCCCGTGCCGTGCCACCTAGCTCTGCATAGATTGGTCGGATAGGTATGCCGGTTCACCCCTTCCCCTCATTAGCCAAGTTGGAAATGGAAGTGGTTGGCTTGCTACGACTAGCCGGAATGAGGAGGTTTTTCATGTCGGGTTCAACACCAAGGCAAGACAGCAAGCTACGAATAATCATCTAAGTGACTCTCCAGTTACGGCCGGGCTTAGGCCAAGAACCAGAAGAAAAGGAACTCCTTGACCTACCTAACCGAGTCAAAAAAGAAAGAGGAAAACAAGAGGAACTGCTAAAACTATTCATTCAATAACTACTTAGACTAGTAACACAGGACTAGGACAAGAGAAGAGGGGCTCTCTGAAGTCACCCTAGCTTTTGATTTCCCTTACCGACACGGATCATGTCGAAAACAGCTGATGGAGACAACTTCACTAGGGATGAGACGTCGGAAGAAGCTGTGTAGAACACATCCAAAGCCGTTGTAAGGGCAGAGTTGAGTTGCTTTCCACCGATAGTCTCAATTCACGGCGGGATAGACCTATTGACGAAGGGAAAGACAGGATAACTACCTGTGAGCTATAGAGGGAAGAAAGACTCCATCGAATCCAAGGTAGGTGCTTTGGAAAGTAGGAAGTGAAGAAGAGGGAATTTACCATCAACTACATAAAAGGGTACATATCCTTATTCATCAAAAGAGGAAGTCAACCGGACAAAAAAAGCAACTGGAACTACTAGCTATCAATAGGACATAGTGCCTTGGTCTTCATTCTATTGGCTTATCTCCGATTCTAGAACTGTCCGGCGAATGAGAGCTAGTGGGGGGGTTCTATAAGAGGTAGGCGGCGGGCCAAAGAATAGGTCTGAAATGGGGAAAAAGCCCCTGCAGCTAAACCTACGATGTTGCCCTGTTCGAGGTTGAGAGGAAGGAGGAAAGTCAAGGGCTGGTTCAGCGGTTGGTTTTTCAAAGCATCAGTAGTGAATTCATCAGAAGGGTAGAATCAATCGAAGTCCCGAGTGGCTAACTATTAAATAGTTTGAAGTCTCACCCCTTCTATTAATATTAAGGGCTACGAAAGATAGCCAACAAGACACCCGGCGGACTAGGGAGGGATTCTTCTCGTTAAATGATTTGACTCAACTATAGAATCCCCTTTCGCTGGTTCTTTCTCTCCTTGTCCTGTGAAATGAATGAATTGCTTTTCCCTCAGTCTTTGTATTGCTCCCTAAGGCCTAAACCATAACTACTTTATGCCTTCCTTTTTTTTGTTTTGCCAGGGCGTTTACGTCAGTCAGTTCTACTTTAGTTCTTTTTCAATAAAAGATCTTCTCGGGCAGCCGCACTTTCTCTCCGCATTAAAGATTACTACTAAAGTTGGACTCTGAGGCCGAATAGAAGCTGCTTCTTTCCAAAGATAAGATGGCTCTAAACGGATTTTCGCCTCGATTAAAGAGGAGGCATTTACTTACCTATGTGAATTTCATTCTTGTATATCAGTGGAGGATCTCCCAACACCAACATCGGATCTCCCAGCAGCATCGCACCATTCTTATTCCTTAACTGGAACTCCCTTTTGCTCAGTCTTCTCTCTTCCTACGTCTTCGTCCGATGCCATGCCCTTGTTCTTGCACTGAGCTATGCCCCCTTTCCCCTTCTCTTTGTCAAAAGCCCTTTTTCTGCAGATCAAAGAGCGACGTAATTCCCCATTCATCCGAAGTTTAGTATAGAACAGAGGCATTCTGGACCGACTACTACGACTACACGCCCATCTAGTGCAGTGGCTTGGAAGCAAGCTACCAGCGCCTATCGGCGAGAACTGGGCTTGGTTAGTAGTGCCGGCCCATGAATTTTTCAGAGCGGGGCGGAAGGCCGGGCGTACGGGGACCGTCGAAGAAGTGCCTCAACGCGCCGCAGCCACTACTTTTACTTCTTTTATGCAATTATGAACTCCACGGAACTTTATCAATTCCAAGGCAACAACTCCTTTTGGAGCTGACGTAACAAACTATGCCAGCCTCCCAACGAAGCCAACATAAATCCGATCCGAATAAAAAAAAGAAAAGGCAGTTTCATTATGGTGGTATACCAGCCGCCAGTTCTGGAACTTCCAGTTCCAATCAAAGCATATAGATCCGTAAATAGATTTGTATGTATAGCCACTTCAGTCGTGCTCGTCCTTTCTCGAAAGTATCTTTTTTCTGGAAACATGGTCAACCAGAAATTATTATGTTCGCGATTCTTCATCCACCGATGCAGAAAATGCTCAAGTTTTCCATTCTCATATGAGGTCGGAAAGTGGATTGGCAACAGGTCGGCACGAAGTGATTCATCATGCTCAAAGATGAGCCGATCGTTCGTTAGGGACGGTTTATAGATCATCAAATTCCCACAAATGGAATGAAAAGTGGGTCCATGTAAATGATCGAGACCTCGCAAAGAACAACGCTCCTTCCCCATATGGAGTTCGGAACCCAAAGGCAATCGTTGAGTGAACTCTATCTTCTTTGTGTTAGTTGACCTAAGTCGCACCCTGACTGCTGGGGTGGGGCTCGGCCTCCGAACCGTACGTGGGACGAGTTTCTGCCTCATACAGCTCGGGCCGAAGACCGGGGGAAGTTTAGGAGAGATGGGGAAAGCTAGCAGCTACCGTCGGAGCGGGGATAGCTTGCTTCTTCACAAGCTTATCCCCCACAAAAAAACCGACCCTGTTGCGCTAGCGTTTCGCGTTCTTTCTATTCCATCCCATTCCGGGGTAGGCTAATAATAAGAATCTAAGAAGTAGTCGTCGTCTGACCAATCGGCTCGGACACCAGACCGCCCGGGCCGGCCCATTTTGTCTCGCCCTAAATGGAATGGCTCTCTTAGTTGCGCTGCGCCCCGACCCGAGTCCCCACGTCCGCTTTTCTCCGCCCGAAACCCAAGAAGTTGGCTTTGCCAACACAACGGTCGTCCCCTTCATTCTACTATGCTGACCCCGGCCCGGGCCGGCTTTTTGGGAAGCCCGTTCCCACCGCGCTCACGGCCCGGCTGGCCTGCCAGCGGTAGTGGGAATTCTCCCGTTCCCCGGTCAAAGACTTGGTTGGATGCGGGATCTACTCCACGAGGAGCGGTACGGACGTAGATGATATCATCACGACCTCTCTTTTCGTACCGCTAGGAATGCTTAACGCCACTTCGCCAACTGGCGTTACCTGCGCTTTCGTGTCTCTCAGTGTGGTCAGCACTGGGTGTTTCCGAGCAGCGAAGCTTACACCCATTCGCATTAGTTCATCCAAAGTTCCTTACCCTTATGCACGAATTATTGAATAAGCCATCTTCCTATCAAGGTTAAGGAGTCAACTGAGCATCTCAGCGGCGGGATTGAATACCCGGATTGAATCAGAGTTCACGCCGCCCGCCCTGAACAAATAGGAGGCATGGGCCACAGGTCGCACATAAGCCGCCGGGTCGCACGACAGAAGAACACCCAACATAAAGATGCACACTCCTCCATGTGAAATATTCATCTTCATTGGAGCTTTTTGGTAGTCGTCGTGACCAACAGCCATCAGCTGTCGGCTCGTTGGTAAGGTGAGAGCTTCAAGCCCGATTTCTGGTGGCGCATCCCCCACACAAGCACCGCACGACGAAGGGGGGACGGGGAAAGCTACAGGCCGAAGTGTTTGGCCTTTCCTTCTCCGCGCCCGCTCACGCTTCGCTGACCTATCGCGTGGTAAAAAGAAGAAAGTACGAAAGAATAGTAAACCGAGCACACCGCAGAAAGATTCTAAATATGAGTTGTCCCCCTTGGATTCGAGAAGAAGGAAATGAAGAACGGGAACGAAACGAAATAGGGCGTTTCTAGCTCTAGTTTCGGATGAGCTTCTCCCAATTATGTCTGGTAATAGAATAGGACGGCTTGCTCTGACCAAGACTCTACTTTTTGCTCTGTCTGTGGAGCGTATGAATTTCCTTGAATGTAGATAGACCAAAAGAGGGAATGAAGGGATAGGAATAGGAATTATAGTACCATTGGAAAAGGGGGCACCTGTGGGAACATCTCTACTGACGAACCATTTCAATAGTACGGGTGCTGCCGTGCCACGAGGCACGACCATGGAAGTAATTAAAAAGAAAAAGTTATGTAGTTGGACCATCTGTTCTATCCCTTAGAGTTTTGCTTCTCTAGAGAAGATGAGAGGCTAAAAATGAAAGTGTTCACAACACATACCGAAAGGATAAGGATACGAATGAAGCCGACCCAACATGACTAGTTCGAACACCAGGAGTGGTCTGATCCCAACTCAGAAATCTCTCTCCCAGCTATTGGAGAAGTTTGAAGAAGTCACTTTCTTTCATCTCAGTCGTGAGAAAAAGAAGTTTGCAGATGCTCTGCCCACTTTAGCCTCAATGACTAAGATAGACTGTGGAGTTGACTTGCAACCGCTGCAAATTGAAGCAAGAGATAGCCCAGCTTATTGCTTAAATATAGAAGAGGAGCCTGATGGGAGACCGTGGTACCATGACATATTGCAGTATATCAAGATTCGGGAATATCCTCCAGGGGCAACAGAAAAGGAGAACAATTCGGAGGCTATCCATGGGGTTTATCCGTAGTGGATAAATCCTATCTAAACGAAGTCATGATGGAACACTCCTCAGATGCAGGAAATGCCCACAAGTGCCAAATGAATGCGGATAAGATCAATGCTCCTACAGCTCCCTTGTCCCTTGCAAACAAAAAAAAGAGGGTTGCCCCATGCCATGGCCCTTCTCTATGTGGGGAATGGATGGCCCTATCTCCCCCTCCAATGGGCTTTTCTTATTTTTGGGTGGAAGTGGTCTCTTACTCAAGTCTTACTAAACTAAGAAGGTGGTGCAGAAGTTCTTGAATAAGGAAAGGATTTGCCGATCAAGGTTCCATTCCCTTCCTTTGATTGAGAGAAGGAAGAATGGAACTGGTTCCAGTGAAAGAAATGAAAGCAAGGGGAAAGGGTAGATATGCGGAGTGTTTGCTGTGCAGATAGATCTATGTCACGATCTGAGACCCACCTTTCGGAATCTCTTCGTTCCTCTCTCTCCCCGGCTAGTAGTTTAGAAGGTGTCTTTATTCTGACCGGGTCTACTTGTGGTACATGAAATAAAGGGAATCAAAGAATCTAGAAGCTCTGTTCCCAGTGCGAATGCATTATGCCCGGTTGACTCAGTTAAACCAGCTAACAACACTCTGAACTCCGAGTGGCATAGGCGCGGGAAGACCAGTAAAAAGGTCTCGTAAAGGTTTTCCTTGGGCAGCTAAAAACCATTGATCCGCTGGGCTGGGAGTCACACCAATAATTTTGTTACCTTAGCTTTGCTTTAGTGTCTATGGGTGCGTATATGCCCTAGACCGTTTCGTTTATACCGGCTTCTTGGGTAAGAAAGATCTCATTATGTGCCATGGCACTCCCCACTCAGAATGGCTACTGGACAAGGGAGACTCCCGCGACTGAGTTAGAACTTGACTGCGTTTAGAGCTTTTTCCATGTCGTCCCTTCGGATCCCCTACAGACGAGAACAGGCGCCTCTTTCCGTGGCTACCGAGCACCATCGCTATCTAACGCTATCGCTATCTATGGCGGGGTCCTGGCAGGCCTATGTTCAGGGATCACTTGAGGGAGTGTATGGCCCTTCAGATGCAGCTGATTGGTTCTGGTCCACCAAGCCCTCTCTAGCCAAAGGCCGCCTCTACCAATCGATCCTTTTTTGGAACCAATCGATGAGACCGAGAGGGGACAATTATCAAACACGGCGATCTCGTGCACTATATACGCAAATACTTGATCGACCGGGAGGATGATGCAGACCTCCTTAGAGGAAACGACACTTCACAAGAAGGAACTCATACTACGCAAGAACTTCCTTCTTTGGTGTCAGAGATGGCCCAGTAATAGACCGGAACCTCTACGTGTGTTACGTGACGCCATATAGGTCACAGAATGGGGGAACCGAAAAGAACGACAGGACCTGTCTATACTCGTGAGGCTACCAGCGTAAGATAGGCGAGACCCACTAAGCTGCAGGCTGGGGTGAGGCTATTGACCGGCTTTTACAGAGATTCCATAGGCCGAAACGAAGCCCTTTCAAGGTAGAATTAGGAGTCGAAGCCATGCATTTAGCCCGATTGCTATTCGCCCTTTTTAGCACTAGACTGACATTCTCATTTCGCTTGTTCAGTTCAACGAAAGCCGGTACTAATCAAGCACAGTTTAGCCCTATGATTGAATTGCGATAGTTGGATTCCCTCTTCCTATAGCTATGACTGGCAACCCCTATCAGTCAGTTTTTACTCCAGGTCGAGCCTATCTAAAAGTAAATATGGTCTAGCTAGTTATCACTTCTCCCCCTATAGTTATAGCAGTACTGGGGAATTCCTCTTTCTTCTTTGAATGAGGAGAGAGAGTACTCATTCCTCTCCCTCTGGTCGAGCGGCTTCGCTCCTATAAGCTAGTTCTCACTTCCGAGCTCTAACCCCTTACTTTCTTTCCCACCGTAGAACTCCAATCGAAAGGCTCGGAGACCTTGGTCCGCTTTCTCTATCTGGGGTTCATTCTGTTCGTACACATCTGATCCTTCTTTCTCAACCTTCAACTTCTTCCGATCCTCTTTAAGCAGGAAGTGCAATCTGAAGGCCTGGGTTAAGCAAATATCTTTCTTCAATGGTAGATTCCACTCCATTTGCTTGTACTGCGCTCTACTGGCTCTAAGACCCAACATTATAGGAGTAACCTACACTCGCTCGCTCCCTTTCATCCGATAGAGAGTTTGAATTCAGTGATTGAGGAGCATAAATGTACTATCGGGAGAGGGCAAAAGCAAGCCTATATTATGGATTGGATACTGCGCGAATTGGTCAACCGGAATATGGAATAGGAAACTCTCTCCTTTCATAGCTCTCGGGCCTATTCTATTCATTACAGGAGAAAGTCACTATCCTCAGTTGCCTTGTCTCTGCATTTAGCCCCCCCTTTTCAGCCCTAGACTGGGTAGATTCTTTCGATTCTTCAATGAAAGCCTTCATGAAAGCTGCAACAGGATAAAGGATATCCTCTCTTCTCGCTCTGTCTGCTTAATGCCTTCTATTGAATCGATTGGTGCCATTTCTTCTCTTGGAGGCAGGGCAATAGATTCCTTGGCTTGTGAAGGGAATGAGGTAGGGTAGCCAAAGCCCCCAACAAAGGGATAGGGCAATCCTTCCCAAGTAATGCATAAGCAAGATCAGGACTAGAGGGGTGTGAAGAGTAGGGGGATCTCTTGTGCAAAGCAAAGACAGGTACGTGCTAGCAAAGAAGGGAAGTGGCAAGGGATTTCAAAGAAGAAGAAAGAAGAGAAAGTTAGTACACAGAGTCTTCCCCTGCCTAATTGATCTAATGATAAAGAAGTAGGCTAAGTCAAATAGAAAGTGTGTGTAAACAATAAGTAATGACTTGCTTTGTGAGAGCTCAGTTTCTAAGACGAAGGCTAAGAATTCTCTACTAGAGGGATTGAAAAGATCGAGGGTAATTTCTGAGTCTTGATGGACCTTTCTTATTATAGGCCAAAGGAATAGCTAAGGACTTCTTCCCTCATTCTCATCAAATTGGGGTAGCTCAGGAACTATAGAATCTCTCAGGAGTTGAATAAACTCTTTTATGCTAGTGGAATTGGGAAGCATGATAAGTCCGTACTCCACATTCTAGCTTCATCCTTGGTTTTCAAAGAAAGGAAACTTCAAAGACTGACAGAAGAGAAAGGTAAGATAATTCTGGCCTTAACTGAAAGCAGAGGAGGGAGGCCCAGGTCTACATACAGGTCTTGGATCAATAGAATCCTCCAATTGCTAGGGAAAGAATATCGGGATTAGTCTCCTTGCCATTGCTACTGTCTTTGAAAGTCTAGCTATCCTCTCCTTGCTTAGTTATTCTGCATTGCTCCTTCTTCTGATCTTGCTTTCTTGCCTTATAGAACTGACCTTTGTCCCCTCCTTCCGGTTTTAACTCACTGAAAGTCCATTCCTTGCTCTTGCCTAGTTCTAGGCTTAGACGAAAGAGCTCATTCATAGATTCCATCTTTCTAGCATTTCATGTCTTTCTTCCTTCAACTCTAATTCATGCCATGAATTGTTTAATAACGCCAACACCGGCAAAGGCATGGGAAAAGGGGAAGCTACAACCGGCAAAGCAGCAACACCCCCCGGAAAACGGCAAAAGCAGTGGGGCAGCTGCCCGATATGCGCTAACCGCGAAAGGCTGCTACTTTGTTTGCAGTTGAACCTCGTAACCAGTATCGAGTAAACAACCAACAGGGGACTTAAAAGAAGTCCAAATCGATACGAAAGAAGATATCCTACTATAATATAAGAGAGTCCTTTTAGAGCTACTTTCCGACCCCCTAATGAATGACGGATATGACCTCAGATAGGCAACCCGCGTTAAAACGAGGAATTGAGGCCTTATAGCCCATCTTTAATTGTTTAGAGCTTGCGCACCCAGTCTTCCACTCCGAATCTGACTTGGTTATGACATATAGTGGAGAATCGACTTCCATGGTCCCATTAGCGAGGAGATAGAGATCTTATCCCTGGTCTACCTTGCCGCTCCCTAGAGTGTGTAGAAGGGGGTCGAAGAAGCAACTGATTCATTTCTTTGTTCGTGTTCGCACCCGTACCCCCATCCTGTGCACCTTCCATTTCGTCTTGCAGAGCCCGCGCTTCTTGTATTGGTTGTTTCACTTGGCCCTTCCGAGGTTGGTGATTACCCCCATTCCCATTATGCCCTTTTTCCTTCTCCCTCCGGCTATTGAAGTGGTTCAAGCAAGAAGAAATCCAATGACTTTTTTTTCTAGTTGGCTAAGGTACCTTGAGAAACTGAGTCTTCATTTTCCTTCTTTACTTATGATTGACTGTCTGAAAGTTCCTAATTTGCCTCCTCAAAAGGGTAATGTCTAAGTCTTCAATTGTTGCATTCTTTCCTTACTTGAAGCTGGTGGAATAGACCGGCAGTGAATCAATCCTTCTTTCGGGCGAGGGGTTCCATGTGTAAGCACCCTTGCCGTATCGGATAAGGGTTCACGGAGGGAATTCTTCTCAAACCTTTCATCCTGTCCGTCAGTAGTTCATTCATCCCTGAGGTCATGCTGGTCTAATCCGCGGGGAAAACCGTATCCGCCTCTCAGCCTTGACTTTAAGCCCTTCAATCATCGCCTAATCCTTGTAGTAAGTCAGTAGTGTCTGGAGTGAATGGGACTTCAGTTGTAGGACTCTTCCCCCTTCTTGTTCTTGCTCTTTTTCGGTGGAGTCAAATAGTTCTGAAGCTCCTTTCTTCAAGTGAAAGTTGCCTATCTTTCTTGTATAGGTTCGGAATCAAATCCAGTTGAAAGCAAACAATTGCCCGATTGAATCCAATAAACGTCAGATGAAAGGCAAGGAGTGGTGCTCTAACGGAGTAAGCAACCTCAGAGGGGTAGCGGTTTTGGTATCGATCTTTGATTAACAAAGAGGGTCAAGAACGTCTGAGCGGGGTTTGTGAAAGCATCTGATTTTGCCCGTGTTCCTATTAGACTTGAGGAAAGACTCGCTTGGACTAGAAAAACCAGGACTACTACTCTTAATGTTACCCCTACACTGATCCCATATATGATATGGCTCGGAATTAGCCTACGCCATCGAAAGAGAAACTGGCTCTTACACAATAAAAGACAATAACGCTCCGTGGTAAACTCTTTCCCATCCAAGGAGGAAGAAGATTTATTGAATTCCCGAAAGGATCGAGACAGATTTCTAGATTTTTCACATCTGGCACATCAGTCAGGTTGTGACTCAAATGGATCGTTGAAAGCCTAAGTCAAAGAGTCCGGTACGAACAAAGGCATTATATGAATTCCATTCAAGGAAGGGATTCGACTTAGACCACTTAGTAGGACCTTCTGGCTTACAGGAGACCTTCCATCTATGGTTGATATCTTCCTATACTTTTTGTCTTGTCTCTTCGGTAGACCGAGTTGCTTTCTACAAGTGAGTTTTTGAATGGCAATGGCATGGATGAGTGAACTCGATGCTAGAAAGAAGGCTGCCGTATAAGTAGAGCCTTTCAAATAATTGTTGAAGCTGCCGGGCATCTACGTAAGACCTGTTGCGAAGTCTTCCCAACTAGAAAAGTCAAACAGTGCAGCTCCTACCTAGTAACGTTATATATGTTAGTATTATTATGAAGTCGTTCTCCTAATAGGATAACTCACTATATCTTATGGAAGGATGAGAAATTGCCGAGTAAACCTATGCAATCCACTGGGGACTCCCTACTATGCCTTTTATTAACCCGAGAACTAGCCTATTTCAGATGGAAGATTTCTTCCCGTTGGAGGCTAAACAAGATAAAACTCCTCCCTCACCCTGGAGCATCTGTAGATCAAGCAGCTTCTACAAGGACTTATTTTGCCTTTCGACTGGACGAAGTTCCATTTTCTGATTCTGACCTGGTTGGATAAACCGCAAAAGCAGGTCTCCCTCTTGTTCCAGATCTTGCCTCTGTTGCCGTTGGTGGCCTTACCCTTGGAATTTATCCCTCACCTAAGAAAACAGCTGCTGATCCACATACGGCCGATCAAACTCCCCAAAGCAAAGGGGTAACAAACAACGGCGTACCGAACAAGAAACGGACGACGCGCATATGGAAATGAAAGGGAAGCTTTATCGCCATTTCAAATGCGTTAGCGCATATATGTGAAACACTTCATATTGGCGGAAGTTTAACAAGCAACTCCACAAACAACAGTGAAAGAAAGAGCCTGGCCAACTTACTGGACTTCTCTGGAATCCTTACAGGGATCAGATCAGTCCTCGGTTGGGTACCGAAAGCAGGGATAATAGGGCATCGAACTCACAAAGGACGGCAACTAAAAGAAAGCTAAATAGATGGAGGACTAAGATTCACATCTAAGCAAGAAACCTGATGCTTCCGGAACTCTGAGTGTAATTCAAACTTTTCTGAGGTTCGGTTGATATTTATTAGAAACTGGAACTGCGAAGCGAAGTTAGAGTGAGGGTATAACCTTATAGTTGTTGGTACTTGACAAAGTTATCTTAGATTGCCTTATCCTTATCATAAACTGTATTGATCCGGCAAAAGAAATATACCGCAGGCAGATCCTTTGGTTCTATCTTTTAGTGGAGATCAGATCAATAGCAATATGGAAATCCATGACTTAGCCACTTTGTCATCAGGAAAAAAAGAACGCCAGCCCTGTCATCGGACAATTGGACATTAGCTACTTTCGGGATCCCAATTCGGCAATACCTTTTGCCATAACACCGGACCAGACCTTCGGTCCTTACACTTCGTTCCTTCTCCCCTCTGCTCTGTGTTATTCTCCATGAACTCTGCCTTCCATACCTTTTCTCAACAAGAATCTCATTGCGGCATTGGGATCCCGTGTCCTTGGCCTATTGGATATATTTATTATATCCAAATCGTGGGTGATTGGCCATATGAGGTTCGAAACTCGCCTTTTTCTTTAGTGACACCGAGGTTTATGAGATTGATGAAGGGAAATAGAAGAGTAAATAACAAAGAGATGGTTTTTTAATCGGACGAAGAAAAGAAAATTCTTTGTCCTTGGAGGTTCGGAAGCTTTTCTTTCTCGTGGTACCGAAGTTTTCCTTATCTGGGAATCTTTGGATACCAAATCAATAGGTCGACATGGGACTTTGTTGGATTGATAGAACCTTCTCTATACCGACGAAAGGCCGTGGGGAGATACGGGTATCTTTCCTCTACACCAAAACCTGTCTCGAGTCAACCAGTCTAAAGCAACAAAGGCAGCCGACGAGTCTGCCATAGCGGGCACCGATGCCAACAGGATTCTTCTTCTTGATGGTCCGCCAATCCAAACAGTTTCTTCCTTCAGGCTACGTCTCCCATAAATCCGGGTTTTCCCCTACTGCGCCAAATCACACTCAGGCTTCTGTCTCATACTACTTCTAATTAGAAGTACTGAGACTACGCTCATTCCTTCGACGAGCAGGAACGTAGATTCATCTTCATTAGTTGCGAAAACCGCTGCTAGCTAGCGGTTAGCCAGTCCCAGTCTTTGTTTAAGCTTTGCCCTCTCAATCCTGATTGTCTGATTATTGCAGCTCTTATTTCATTGCTATTCTCTAAGCATGTGCTTTAACTCATACTATAGCATCTAAGCTCATCCAGGACTCGAAAGAGATGGCTCAATTCGTCGCTCTAGCGAGACTTTGAAGGGCTTCACTCTTCCCCTAAAAGGTGGTTTTCGTTCGAAATAGTGCTATTCCAATAGCTTCACTTCGTTCTACTTCGCTTTATTCTTATAGCTCCGCTTCCTTCGTACCTTCCATTAAAACTCTTCCTTTCAGCTCGAGCTTGTTCTCACTTAATGGCGCTTCTCATAAGTGCCATATATTTACCTTACTCAGATCCCAATCCCGCCACAACACTTAAGAAAGAAGACCCGCAATTCTACCTCTAAAGACAGACTTTAGAATGGCCGGGTGTTCACCTTCTTTTGGGCTTTGTCCGCGGCTTGACTTCTTTTTTCCTTTCAACAAGATTAAATAGAGGAATCGTTGGCTGGGGCCTATAAAAGCTAATTGGTATGGATTCTGGGAGGATACTTTCTTTGCTCGTCTTCTTCCCCAGTTAGTACCTTCTTTCTTTAGTAGCGAGTATAACTTTACAGATATCATTGATTTGAATCCCTGACTGGTGAGAGAGAAAGTCTCACTAGACGGACAATGAGAACAGTTTAATGGCAGATCTCCCTCTCTGGCAGGTACGGCATTCAGCTTGTGGATCGAATCGGGTGAATAGAGAAAGGGCAGCTTCTTTGATTAGTAGGATTTTCTCTCTTCTCTTCCGGAAGTAAAGGTAGCGAAGTCACTAACTAGATAGGGGAAGCGCTAGGCTACTAGAAGGGATCGACCCTACACCCGGTTCAATTCGTTTTGAGTGAAATCCCCCGGCAACGTCCTTACTTAACTTACCTGGCTCCAGGGAAAGACATTCTTTTCTTTAGGAAAGGATCTCAAGCCAAGTGGCATCGCGATTTAGCTGTTGTCGAAAGGGAAGATAGGGGCACTCACTCGTACTCAACCCTAACGCTCTCTAATGCTCTCTACAGCGCTCCCTATCCCTAACCCATCTTAACGTCGCCGGTTTACCTATGGCCGTTCCGGTCGCATCGGCTCCCACTTTGTGGGTCGTCACAATCTCCCATCGTCTTCTTCTCTTCATGACGATGCTATTTTGTTTCCGGAAACCATCAGGATTCCCTCCGTTCGCCTTTACGCGAATTTGACCCTTCCTCCCACTTGCGAAGTTTGCTTCGCCTTGCACCGGAAAGGAAAGTTTGTCCTCCAATCTTACTGGCATCGCCTCCACCCTGACTGCTACGGTTTCCTCCTGCTTTGCCTTTCCTTATATATGATAATGCATAAAGCCATTCCGAGGAAGAGGGAAAGCGACGAACGCTGGCTGCTGCTATAGGAGACTCTGAAAGATGTACTTTATCCAGAGGTTGATTCAAGGGGATCGATCCGGGCGAAAGGTTGGAATTGATTTAGAAGGGCTTGGCTTGGCCCTACTCTATCTATCGGAATTCGCCGGTTAATATTCTTTCTACTAGACTAGTTCTCCAATAAGAGGAATCGGGGACGGCACTTGTTTTTACATTCTTGAAGACTGGAGTTGGAGGAGGCTGAATAGAAATTCTTGCCCCCTTCCCTTATGTTGTTGAAAGAAATTCTTCACGTCAAATTGAAATAAGGCCACCTTTTGATTGCAGCCAAGGCAAGAATGCCACGAATGGTGTTTAGCAACCTGGAGCAAATGTTTTCCCTATCTCTAACTCTAAAAGGGTTCGACTCAATATTCTTGAAGGAATCCTTTAGCTACTAATCTAGCTTTCTATCTCTCTACCGAGCCATCTGCTTTATGCTTGATCTTGTAAATCCACTTGCAGCCAATGGCTTCTTTCCCTGCAGGCAATGAGACTAAGCCTTATTCTTTTTTTCCTGGGCATTGATTTATTCCTGTATAGCATCTCTCCAGCAAGAATGATTGGAGGCTTTGGAGTATCCAAGATTCAGGTTCATGAGAAGATTGAACTGACATGAGGTAAGCTCGATCTTTTGGGGAAAACGATATAGTTTATAAGATCAAAATCCTTCAACAGGATAAGAAACTTGAGAGGATCGACGAACCTGAGAGAGGGATCCAGAATCTGAGGAGGCGACTGGAAGGGAAGCAACTGGGCTAGGCTGCTGATCTTCTGGAGTGGAGTAGCCTGACCCTGGGAAAGAGACTGCAATCGCCGCCGAGAAGAAAGATGCTGTGCCGGGTGACTGGAATCCTCTGAGGTCAGCTGAACAGGCTGACAATCGGCAGAAAATGCTGAGCAAAGCTGCTGGCCTGAAGAGTGAGGCTGATCCGTAACATCAACTGCAGAAGAATGAGGAAAAAGTTTATGAACAGGAGAAGGACGCAATACATCTCCATCATCATTCTCCCCCGGGGCTGATTAATTAGGTTAAGGAAAATATGAGGCGACTCCATTTCCATTAAAGAGAGCATTAAGGATACATCGAGTCTCTTGCATTTCACGTCATAGCATCTATACCCGGACTGAGCATATCCAAGAAAGACACAAGTGGTTGCCTTGGGGACAATTTTTCTATTAACTGCGCAGGAATATGAACAAAACACGTGCATCCAAAGACTCGAAAATGCCTATAGTACAGTACTGCCCCAGTAAGAAGTTCGTGAGGCTGGATGGAATGAAGCTTCTTCCCCCAAAAAAGGAGAGAGATGTCCCGTCCCTTCTTTATGCACATCTACATAGCCAGACACAAAGGTGTACAATCCGGTCAAAATCTGCGGTTCTTTAAGTTCATTCATTGTAGGGTCTCTTACTTGTTTTGTTCTAGTTGGCTCTGGTAAAGGCCAACCGAGAGGGGAGAACGAATGGCTTAGGAATCGACCGGTTCCGAGCAGACTCGTGGAGCTGCAGCTTGGAAACAGACTACGCACTTAGAAGCCCTACTCCATTGTGGTTGCTTGCCTTCATAACAGTAGGTTCGGTTAGCAGAGGGCTCTCCGGAGAGAGACTGATGTTGCAAATCAAAGATCTCGTACTACGATAAGAGATACTCTAAAAAGGCCTCCGTATCCTGTGCTTGGCCGTAGTTTCCCGGGCTGGAGTTTGCTTGGCTTATCGAATAGTGATTCTTTTGGTATTGTATTCCCCCCTACTTTATCCGTGGGCGAGGGCTAGGGCTCTAGCTGCTCTGATGAACCACCTAGATGGACGGAATGAAATAGGCTAACTGGCCAGGTATGAGCGCCCTCAGATCTACCGGTTGAGCTCCCTTCCCTCTCTTCCGTTCTGTCTGATAGTCAGTCCCCGCGCTTCTTCTGGCTTCAGTCAGTATGGTTGCTTCCTTGGTCTCTTTCGGTTCAAAAGATCCGTATGCCCCTGGCCTTCCTATTGGTTCACCAACCCGCCATTCAGTACCGCCCGCATCCGCTGTCACAGGTTTTGAACCCTTAGACGAGTCTCGCTTGGAGTAGTACTCTGTACTCTCCACTACTTGTCATGTCCATTTACTAATAGAATGCCTACTTGCAACAATGCCCGCATTAAACGCCGATTCTTCCCATGCGACGTGCTCCCCCTATATGGGTCATCAGTTCGAGTGGCGTCCGTGTAGTCAGTACCACTTGTTTCTGTCTCGGACGACTCTTGCCTAGATAGCTCAGGCCGTACCCTGGCGCTTGCTTTCCGTGCGTGGGCAGGGTCCCTTCGGAAGACGAAGCCAATCCAATCACCAGAAAGAGCGAAAGGGGGATGAAAAGCAAAGGAAGGAGAATAGAGTACTCTACTCTACCAGTCCGGGGATGCAAAATGTTCGATCTTCTACCTTAATCTTAGTACACAGAACACTAAGGGAATCCCGACAAAGCAAGACAAGTCAAAGCAACTAGATGATTCGACGTCGGATAGTCGCATACCTTGAATCTGCCCTAGGCTAAGAGCTTTCTTCTCTTATTATTGATATTTCGACTCTACCTTTTATTGTATTGAGATTAAATCAATCACTCGACCAATTCTCAATTATGGATGCTCTAATTGGATAGGCTACTACTGTTTATGCAAAGGCCAATACGAGAAGCCTAGCTTCCTCCCATCCACAGCAACTACAGTTGAAACTGGCTCGTAAGCACCTGGCTACTAAAATAAGAAGTACTACTGCAAAAACAGATCCTACAGATAAGGGCTACTCGAGGACTTCCACCGGACCGGATCTCAAACTCCAGGCTCTCCCTGAG